AAAACCTCGTACAGAAGATTGCTAGTCCGCTGTCTTAGGACACCCCGCCATCTCTTTTCCAAGATACAAGGTGATCACACACTTTTTATTTATTATTAATATTTCTTAAGCGTCCTTTGCAAATTTCATATACAAATTGGTTAAGAACCAATCGGATTGAGGATATAGCATCATTGTTGGCTGGAATAGAAATATCCGCGAGATCAGGATCACAATTTGTATCAATTAAACAAATTGTTGGAATCCCCAAAATGACACATTCTCGAAGAGCCACATATTTTTCTTGATGATCAAGAATTATTACAATATCCGGCAACTCTGTCATATATTTGATTCCACCCAGATATGTTTGCAGAGTGGATAATTCTTTCTTTAATCTTTCTGTATCTCTTTTTTGTAAACAGTTGAATTTAGCCATTTTTTGTTCCGCTCTTAAATTTCTGAACTTTTTAAGCCTTGTTTCCGTAGTAGACCAATTTGTTAACATACCGCGAAGCCATTTTTTATTAACATAGTGACACCGAGCTCTTATTGAAGCAGATGCCACTAAATCCGCAATTTTATTTTTTGTACCAACAATTAAAAAGTTTTTTCTGCTGCTTGCTGCATTAAAAACTAAATTACGGGCTTCCAATAAAAAACGAGTAGTTCTAGTGAGATTTGTAATATGAATACTTTTATGTTTTGCAGAGATGTATGGGGCCATTTTAGGATTCCATTTTTTCGAACCATGACCAAAATGAACTCCAGCTTCCATCATATCTTCCAAATTGCTGTTAAAATATCTTTTTATTGTCATTTTTTTTCTTTCTTAACGAAGTAAAATTGTTCCGACGGAACCTTCTATACAAAATTGGCCGCGTATCCAACCATTACGTTAACAAACGTATAAATGTAATTCATAAAAGTATCTCATAAAAAAACAGGATTCCCCGAGACGGGCTATGTATTTAGATTCATTTTCTACGGGCCAATTTGAGCCTAATATACTCTTTTTATTTTCATTATTAATTGAAAATGAACAAAACAAGGGTGGTATGGCCAAGCGGTAAGGCAGGGGACTGCAAATCCCTTATCCCCAGTTCAAATCTGGGTACCACCTGATTCGAATTATATAAGCCCCATTTAGTTGCTCTGCATTAGGAGAATTTATTACTTAGTGAATCTTATTAAGCATGTTTTATATTCAACGGAGCCCACGTGGACATATTATCATTATTAACGGTTTACAGCCCAACTCAAACCACCCCCAGGGGAAGTCGAATCCCCGCTTCCTCCTTGAAAAGGAGATGTCCTAAACCACTCGACTAGACGATAGGGGCATATTTGCTATTATAAAGAAAATGCAAATATGACCGAGCAGAAAAAAGGTGTGGGTTTACACTTGCGGAGACGGGATTTGAACCCGTGGCCTCAAGGTTATGAGCCTTGGGAGCTACCAAGCTGCTCTACTCCGCTCCAGGAACTTGCATGTCAAAGGAAGTACCCATATATAAATAGAATATAAATTGCAATAGGATTTATACAGAACGGGAAAGAACTAGAAACATACAAATAGTTTTATCTTTACCAACTTGATCTTGTTGCACCTGGTAACAAACATGTGTGAACCATTTCTCGAAGTATGTGTCCTGATAGGTCAAAGTCTCTATAATTAGCTCGTGGCCTTCCAGTCAAAAAACAACGCCTATGAAGACGTATAGTTGCACTATTACGCGGTGAGGATTGCAATTTTCCATGAATTTCAATTTTTTTTTCCCTCATTGAGGGGGCTTTACTTATTTCTTTTTTTGAGGATCGGCGAATCAAATAATATTTCTGTTCCAATTTCTGACGCCTCTTTTCCCTCTCAATCAAACTTTTTCTTGCCACGATGCTCTGGTCTCCTTGGTATAAAGGGTAGGATTTTACGAAGAATAATATTCTGCAACTAAGAATGCATTTATTTTCAAACCAATGCATTTACTATCTATTATTTTATTTACTAATCCTTTATATTGAAATAAGTCAATAGTCAAATGGTTTGGTACTTTTTCGTGGTAGGTTGAGTTCAACAAAGCTTTAGATTTTTGTTTATCCGTTATAGCAATAAGATCCCCTGGTACACATCGATAACTTGGTATATCCACTATCCAGCCATTAACTAAAATATGTCTATGGTTAACTAATTGTCTTGCTCCAGGAAGTGTAGGGGCCATACCTAACCGAAAAAGTATGTTATCCAAACGCATCTCAAGTAGTTGTAGTAAAACCTGACCCATTGGCCCTTTTGCTTTTCTTGCAATATGCACATATCTAAGCAATTGTCGCTCTGTCAAACCATAATGAAACCGCAATTTCTGTTTTTCTTCTAGACGAATACAATATTGAGATCTTTTACCGGAACACGTTTGATTTTTAAGATCATTTCGAGGTTTAGATCTAGGTCTTTTATTAGTCAGTCCAGGTAAAGCTCCCAGACGACGTATTTTTTTGAAACGGGGTCCTCGGTAACGAGACATAAAAGACTCCGCCTTATATTAAAAAAAAAGAACAAGTGTGATACTCTAAATTGCCCTAAATCCCCGGGGCACAAATATGGGGTTTATCAGAATTCATTAACCGGAATCACTAAAGTTTTCTTCCCTTTGACCTTTATTACCATTACTGACTAATTTGATTATATTATATCAAATTTTATAAAAGGCAACAAAGATAAAATACGGGCTTGTTTTATAGCAATAGTAATTAATTGTTGTTGTTTCAAGGTAAATTTATTTACCCGCCGAGATAATATTTTTCCCCGTTGGCTAATAAATCGGCTAATTAAACTAATGTTCTTATAATTAATTCGTGGCTTCATCAAACGCCTACAAAAAGGTTGTGAAAAAGGTCGTGTACTTGTACTAAGGGATTGCTTATATTTATCCATCATTTATTTCCATCTCTCAAATTCAATAAATTCCCCACCAAAAAGCGTGGGGATTAGGCCTGGCAAACATATATAGATATATACACTAATCTGCTAAAGCGCTTTTAGTTTAGTTCGGTAGAACGCGGGTCTCCAAAATCCGATGTCGTGGGTTCAAATCCTACAAAGCGTGAAACTCCTATTAGGTTTTTTCCTTAATTTTAGTCGTTTTGATTCAAGGGCAAGGGAAGGAACTTAGGCAAGGGCAAGGGAAGGAACTTGGGCGAGGGCAAGGGGAGGAACCCACGCAAGGGAAAGAAACCGTGAAATTGCAATAACTCACTCAAAACACACTTTAAAGGATTACGCGGTACGATTGAATCAAATAAACCCTTAGCGAATAAATTTTCAGTTTCTTGTGAACCCTCGGGTACTTCCTTATGCAATGTTTGCTCAATTACTCTTTTACCCGCAAACGCAATGTAGGCGTTGGGTTCGGCAATAATGACATCCCCCAGCATACCAAAACTGGCTGTCACTCCGCCAGTTGTGGGAGATGTAAGAATTGATACATAGAATAACTTTTTAATTGATTGATAATTATATAAAGCAGAAGATATTTTAGCCATTTGTATTAAGCTCAAACTTCCCTCTTGCATGCGCGCTCCCCCAGAAGCACACACAATAATGATAGGCAAGGCTTGTTTAGCAGCATACTCAATCAAACGAGTGATTCTCTCCCCTACTACGGATCCCATACTACCCCCCATGAACTGAAATTCCATGACCCCCATAGCTATAGTAATACCATTTAGTCGACCTATGCCGGTTTGAACGGCTTCAGTTAAACCCGTCTTTTGTTTATAATAATTAATACGATCCTTATAGGGGTCCTCTTCAGAATGAAATTCAATGGGGTCCCCAGAGACCAGGTCTTCACCCATCAAATTCCAAGTGCCCGGATCAATCAAAAGCTCTATTCTATCTGAAATACTCATTTGCAAATGATATCCACAATGTTCACAAATAGTCATTTCTTCTCTTAAAAATTTTTTATAATTTAATTCATAACAATTTTCACATAGAACCCATAAATGGGCAAATTTCATTTGCCTTAAATAGGCAGCTCTTGCCCTTGCCCGATCTTCCTCTTCTTCCCCGAGCTTCTCTTCTTCCTCTCTTTCTCTTGGACCAAAATTACTAACACTTTCAGCACAAATGAAACTATAAATGTAACTGTCACAGTAATTGTAGGTATTAATACTGATAAACTTATCAATGCAATTATTAATGTGGTTACACCAACTATATTGAATATAATACATGTAATAGTGACGACTATTTTCACTATTAATATTCAAATAAAAAGAACTAATTTCACAAATATTATTTTCCGTATCAAAATATATAGAATAACTGTCACCATTATTATCTCTAACTAAAACTAAAAAAGTTCCATGAGCATGAGACAAAATATCCTGGATATAATCAAGATTGTCACTATTATTATACCAACTAGAAATGGTTTTTTCCCCAATAGCATCATCGCGATTTTGCATTGATTTACTAGGGGCGCACCTATGTTTTAACTTCTCCATTGAAATAAATACTCCTTGTTTCATAGAGGCACCCCCTTTTATTTTATTCAAAAAATGAATAGTTATTCAACTATAAAATTTTATACAAATTAAATTTAATGCAATTTAGGTGCATCCAAGTTTGTTTTTTTGTTAATTTTCCCTTGAAAATTAGAAGATTTTAAGTTAAGTTAAGTGATCAAAGTATGATTATAACCTGACCCTATAGTAAATTGCATAAAGGCAATTATTATTTGATATGGCTATTTGAGAAAGTATTTTACGATTAAGAAGCAACTGTCTTTTGTACATATTGTATATGAATTGACTATAACTATATAGCCCTTTCTCACGGGTTACTGCATTTATACGAACAACCCATAGACTACGAAAATACCTCTTTTGTCTGCCCCGATCCCTATGATAAAAATCTAAGGCTTTCATTTTCTGTTGAATAGTTGTTCGGGTAAGTCTTGAATGAGCGCCCCTAAAAGTTGATGCAAATAAACAATTTTTTTGTTCGGCGTCTCCACACATATATCCTTGTCTGAATTCCTTTTCAAGTTGAATTGGATTGGAATGTTGTTTAATAAAAAAAAATTCCTATATAAAATTATTCCTATTGATTATTCCTATATATATAATATCAATTCCAACGGCTTTGGTTGCTACTATGACCTTCCCAATCACTATTTTCTTGCGGAAATAAAAATCAATAGTGGTTCCATCGTTTCTGTGGTTAACTTTAAAAACGGTAAGGCCCCTTCTATACGCCGGAGCAGAGCCCCTTTCTTACTTTATAGTTTAAGTATTGTCTTGTATAGTTCGTTCTTTTGGCTCTACCCATCAATTAGGAAAGAAGGGTTATTTTCATAAAAAAAAGCTATACAGTGACGACATTTAATTATGAAAGTTGGATAAGGAACTGGCCTTGTTATAATCCGCTGTTCATACCAAAAAGGGGGAATAGCACTTTCCGCGCTTAATGAATAACCATTTGCTATCAATGGGGAATTATTTCCAACGGAAACCAAAAAATATAAATAATTTTGATAAGGGGGCCTCAATATTCGATACCAGAAAAATATAAAATCTTTTGAGTTCATGATCTAAACGAGTCGCGCATACACCCTAGTACATGTTCCTCGGCGCTGAGGACACCCCAAAAGGGCAGGGGTTTTTGTAACATTTTTGTTTTTTTTTGACTGTCTTTTTCTAAATTGTTTAATAGTTGACATGTTGTATAAAGAATTCTATATTAATGGTTTAGATCGATCTTAACCCTATAATTGATGTATCTTAAAAATTGCGAACAATTTCATTTCAATAATGATTCGAATCATTATTATTATTGTTATTATTATTGAAATCAAAATTATTAATCAACTTATTGAAATAGAATTGTGATAATTGTATATCCTCCTCATCCTCGGCCGCTACAAGATCAACAATGCCATGAGTTTGGGCTTCTGTCGCTGATAAAAAAACATCTCTTTCCAGATCCGCATATACAGCCCATGCGGGGGCACCCGTTCTTTGTGCATAACCCTTTGCAAGTATTTCTCGAAGTTTCAACAACTCTCCTGCGTCCATAGAAACTCCCCCGGCTTGTTCCTCATAATAAGAACAGGCCGGTTGGTGAATCATAACCTTGATATGATGCATGAATGCCCTTTAAACACCTTTAATAGGGTGAGTGGATCCAAAAGTAAGAAACAACCGTACAGGCATCCTTTTTTGCATACGGCTCCTTAATGGAATTGATGGTCCATTTACCACCCTTCTTTTTGTAAATACTAGAATGGTTCTGTTGCTTTATTTTCTCTATATATTTCGGAGCAATCCCAAAGTTTCTTTCTGTACTATAAAAAGAGGTTTTTCAAAAAAGTAAGGTTTGTTACGCTCGGGTGAATACCCTATTTTACATACTACTATCTCGATATAAAATATCATAAAATTGTTCATATTGAGTTTAAAGTGCCATGCTATTTTTACTTGGTACTCGGCGTAGGCATAGTCTTCTTTTTTCCAATCCATCGGCGCCAAGCGTGAGGGAGGGCTAGACGTTTGGTAATTTCTCCCCCGACCAGAATAAAGGACCCCATTGAAGCAGCCAATCCCATGCATATTGTATGCACATCGGGTGAAACAAATTGCATAGTATCATAAATAGCTATCCCGGGTATTATGAATCCCCCGGGAGAATTTATAAACAAATAAAGATCTTTAGTACTATCTTCTATATTGAGATATACCATGAGGCCAACAAGTTGATTTGAGATTTCTTTTGCAACCTGCTGTCCTAAAAAAAGTAATCTTTCTCGATAAAGTCGGTTGATTGGGATAAAAAATCATATCCCTTAGTAACCGTACACGCACTTTTCTATGCATACGGTTCAAAAAAAAATAATCAATGCATTGATTTCCGTCCTATTTTTTTTTCTACCTGGTTTAAAATTATTGAACTTTTGTTTTGTAACCCCTCATTGATGTATCATTTTATCGCGATTTTAAATTGTAATCTCGATGCCATTTTCTTGTTCTCAAATAGTCCCTTTATTTGATCTCTTTTTTTTAGGTTCATGTTTCTACCCCGGGGATAAGGTTCTGTCCAAATTTGATTTACACATATAGGACAGATCAAATGCTCTGTACCCTTTTTTTTATTAGTTTTATTTTATAATATATATTGTTTGTGGTTATGGCGCCCCAGCAGACCAAGTCAACCATAAATTCTTATAATTAATCCCAAAATTTTATCTAATTGCATTTTGCGCTCCGAATTATTGATGATTTAATCAATATTTATAGGGCAAAACCCGGGGATATCCCGATCGGAGGGGAGAGTGGGTAAATCCCATATGACCAATATATCTGACAAGTCGCACTATATGTCAACCCAAACTGAGTCCTCCTCTCCGGGAATACGAAAGGGTATTTTTGGAACGCCAACGGGCATTTTTAAAATAAAGTACTGTATTTTAACTTGACTTTAATAGGGAAACATATTCCATTTTTAATCTTGAATTGTGGATTTAATTACACAGCCATGCCTACACGCGCCTTCTTTTAGGGGGGCGACACCCATTATGTGGCATAGGCGTTACATCGCGTACAAGGTTTAACAGTATACCACTTCTGCGAATAACGCGGAGTGCTGCGTCTCTTCCGAGACCCGGGCCTTTTATCATAACTTCGGCCCGTTGCAGACCCCGCGCCTTTATTATATGTATAACATTTTTTGCTGCTACTTGAGCGGCATAAGGCGTACCCCTTCGCGAACCCTTGAATCCTGAAGTACCAGCGGAAGCCCAATAAACCGCTTGGCCCCGTACATCCGTAACTGTTAAAATGGTATTGTTGAAACCCGCTTGAACATGAATAAGCCCCTTTGTTTTTTGTATTCTGTGCCCCTTAGTCTTTGTCTTTGTCATAGCTTTTTTCCTATAGCCTACACAGTCTATATAAAGAGATTATGGTGTATGATGAAAGTTTTTTCAAACATTTATTTACCCCTGTCTCTGTTTATGCCTCGGATTGGAACAAATCACTATAATTTGTCCTCGTCTGCGAATCAATCGACATTTTTTACAAATTTTACGAATAGAAGCCCTTATTTTCATAACCTTAATTTTCCTTCACTTCGAGTGAATTTTGTTATAAAGGTTTAATTTTTATATTTTGATTCGGCCACGGTAAGTTTTTCACACCTGTAAAAGGGGTATTACCATATATAACACAAAATTTCTCCCCCAATTCTTTCTAGTCGAGCTTCTCGATCTGTCATTATACCCCGCGGAGTCGAAAGAATTCCAATTCCCATTCCGCCTAAAATCTTAGGAATTTTTTTATAGTTGGAGTAGACCCGTAGACCGGGTCGGCTGATACGCCGGAAAACAGTTCTATATGCCCTTTTCTTAGTTTTTCTATGTTGGTGGAGGTTTAAAACCAAGAAATTTTTGTCACTTTTCTTATGCTTTCGAGCATTTTCAATAAAACCCTCCCGTAGAAGTATTGTAACGATGTTTTCAATTTTCTTAGTAGATGTTATTTGAATTGTGCCTTTTTTATTAATGTCGGCATTTCTTATAGAAGTTATTATATTGGCAATAGTGTCTCTACTCATGATGAGCTAGATAAAAAAAATATCTTCCTAATATCAACATGGGATTATTTCTTGCTATATTGTCAATACTTCGCGTAATTATGTATATATGAGTATATATGAAAAGATATATATGCGTGATTTTTTTGTGTTTACTAGTATTTTTTATAATACCTCAGGGGCTAATGAAACTATTTTAGTAAAATTCAACTGTCTCAATTCCTGGGCAATCGCGCCAAAAACTCGGGTTCCTTTTAGATTTCTTTCTTGATCAATGACAATTGCCGCATTGTCATCATATCGTATTATCATACCATTTTCGCGTTTGAGCTCTTTACATGTACGTACAATCACAGCTCTAATTATCTCTGATCTTTCTAGAGGCATATTTGGCGTTGCTTCTTTGATTATAGCAACAATAGCATCACCGATATGAGCATATCGTTTATTACTATCCCCTATGACTCGAATACACATCAATTTTTGAGCCCCGCTGTTATCTGCTACATTCAAAAAGGTCTGAGGTTGAATCATATTATTCTTTTTTATTATTTTGAAAATCATTATTTTGCAATAATAAATTGTGTTTGGACGGGTATTTTGCACGCCGCTATTTCAACGGCGGCCCTAGCTACTGTTTCAGATACCCCTTTCATTTCATAGAGTATTCGCCCCGGTTTAACAACAAATACCCAATATTCTGGGGACCCCTTACCCGAACCCATACGGGTTTCCACAGGTCTTATTGTAACAGGTTTGTCGGGAAATATACGTACCCATATTTTTCCGCCGCGGCGTGCATATTGTGTCATTGCTCTTCGCCCGGCTTCTATTTGTCTAGCCGTGATCCACGCGGATCCAAGTGCTTGAAGGGCATATCTGCCAAAACAAATGGTGTTGCCCCGACAAGATATTCCTTTCATTCTTCCCCTATGTTGTTTACGAAATCGGGTTCTTTTGGGGTTATAGTTGATGGTTGAGCTGTTTCATCTCTACTGCAGAACCGGACATGAGGAGTTTCTTCTCATCCGGCTCCCCATGACTTTTAGAAAACCTAAGTTTGTGGCGAATATTTACTCTTGTCTTTGGTTTGTTCCGCCGTCCCCCCCAATGAATCATTAGGATTTTTGGAAAAACAAATCCTATGCAGTCACGGGTTCCATCGTTCCTTAAAGCTTCGTCATTAATGTTTAAGCCCGAAACTATGCAATGGAGCCCCCAACAAGCAACAATAAATTTGTTCCCAGGTCAATCTTCTTAATTTTTATTAGCCTCTGGCTCCCATTTGATTGATGCTTTATCATACTGCTTTTATGAGGCCATGCACGACGGAATAATTAATTGTTAATTGGATGCTTTCTTCTTCCTTTTATTTGATTATTTGAGCCCCCCCCCTTTTTGCAGTTGCTTACAACTATCTGACTTCTGACTATAGATTATGATAGATTATGATCATATAGTGACTGCTTCTTAGGGATGAAGCAATAAGTTGGTTATTATTATTTTGTCTAAAAAATTAACGAGTCACACACTAAGCATAGCAATTATACCGAAATAAAATACTTTTTATTCAACTCGATAGAGCTCAAGGAACACTATTCCCCACCTACAAATACCCAAATTTTTATACCTAATACCCCATAAAAGGTTTGAATTGGATAGGAACAATAATAGATTTTAGCCCGAATAGTTTGTAGGGGAACCCTCCCCTTTCTAATCCATTCGACACGCGCAATTTCTTTTCCACCTATACGCCCTGCAATTTGCACTTGAATTCCTTTTGTATCCGTTTGTTCAGTTAATTCGATAGCTTTTTTCATTGCCTTGCGAAAAGCAATTTTATTTGTTAATTGTAAAGCTAAATATTCTGCAAGAATATTAGGTTGCCCATAAGGTTTTTCCACCCTTGTGATAGCTATATAAAATCTTCGATTCACAAAATGGAACTTTTTTTGTATTTTTGTCTGTAATTCTTTGATTCCTCGCGTTCGACCCTCGATTAAAGAATTTTGGAATCCAATATGTATTCTAACTTGGATAAAATTGATTCTTCTTTTAATTTCTATATGTGTAATTCCTTCGAAACCGGGAGATACTTTTCTTTTTTTTTGTACATACTTCTTGATATAATCCCTTATTTTTTTATCTTCGTGTAAATCCATAGAATAATTTTTTGGTTGTGAGAACCAAAAGGAATGATGACTTTTTGTTGTACCAAGTCTAAACCCAAGTGGATTTATTTTTTGTCCCATAGTTTTTTTGTTTCTATTTTTTTTATTCAAAAATAAAATTAATGCCTAGATTTATTATCAATTCTTGTATGTTTTGCAAAAACCTTAGTAGGCGAAAATTCTCCTAATTTGTGATCAACCATATGCCCCGTTATATAAATAGGTAAATGCTCCTTTCCATTATGAATGGCGATTGTATGACCAATCATTGTGGGCATAATGGTGGATGCCCGGGACCAAGTTACTATAATTTCTTTTTCTTCTCTCATGTTGAGTTTTTCCATTTTTCCCAATAAATTGTTAGCTATAAAGGGATTTTTTTTTAGTGAGCGTGTCACGCCTGGTTATTCCCCCCCCCTTGTCCATTATTTTAGATGTGTCTAATATTTCAACTAAATTTAAATTAAGGAAATAATTATTTATTGGGGCAGATGTAGCCAAATAGATCAATGTGAATCCACCATATGTGGTTTCAATTCCCGTCGTTCACCTTATGATTATTGCCAAATTCTTATTTACGCCGACGAAGAATAAAGCAATCACTATATTTTTTCCTTTTCCTACTTCTTCTTCCAAGAGCAGGATAACCCCAAGGGGTTGTGGGTTTTTTTCTACCAATTGGGGCTCTCCCTTCGCCGCCCCCATGGGGGTGGTCTATGGGGTTCATAACTACTCCTCTTAC